AAAGTTGAGCCAAAAGGTCACGATTCAAGATAAATTCATGGGGAAGTGGTATCTCTTTAGGATCCACCCCGGCGTCAAGAAATTGGTTAATTGGTAAAGATACATGGATTTGGTGTCCCGCCCAAGAAAGAGACCCAAGTCCTAATAATCCTGCTAAGTGGTGATTCAACATGGATTCTACATCTTGGAACCAGGCTAATTTTGGAGCGGCTTTGTGATAATGGAACCAACCAGCAAAAAGCATTAACGCTGCAAAAATCAATGCACCAATTGCAGTACAATAGAGTTGTAATTCACTAGTTATTCCAGATGCTCGCCAAAGCTGAAAAAACCCAGAGGTTATTTGGATTCCTCGGAAACCCCCGCCTACATCACCATTCAATATTTCTTGCCCTACTATAGGCCAAACTACCTGAGCACTGGGTCCAATGTGAGTAGGATCACTTAGCCATGCTTCATAATTGGAAAAGCGGGCACCATGAAAGTACATGCCACTCAACCAAAGAAAGATAATGGAGAGTTGCCCGAAATGAGCACTAAAGACTTTTCGAGAGATCTCCTCCAAATCACCCGTATGACTATCGAAATCGTGAGCATCAGCATGTAGGTTCCAGATCCAAGTGGTAGTATCAGGGCCCTTAGCTAGTGTTCTTGAGAAATGGCCGGGTCTGGCCCATTCTTCAAAAGATGTTTTTACAGGATCCCTATCCACAACAATTTTTACTTCTGGTTCCGGCGAACGAATAATCATTAAGTCCTCCTCTTTCCGGACAAGACATACAAAGAGACCCGCCAACTGTCTTTTTAGTGAATCTTTGAAAGATAGATTTTGAAAGATAGATATTATGGTTAGTTCTTTTCTTTACTATCTATCGTTCTTCTATTTTTTTTAGTTATTCACTGGAGCAATTATATATTGAAGTCAATGCGAGGCAAGTGTTCGGATCTATTATGACATAAAGATTAGGTGCCTAACGGACATTGTTTGTCTTGAAAAACAAATATTTCCCGACGTAAGAAAAAAATTTTTGAAATTTAAGAAACTGGTGTATTTTTTTTGAAGGTATAAGCTCCTATATACATCTACTTTCCTTGAGCATAATATAGGGTTTTTTATTTTATTCTAAATTCCAAGATAACTCATTAGAATTATTAATAAGACAGTCCTGATATATTAGCAATATTTATATTGCCACTATTTTTTCTTTTTATTCACTTTATTACTTCTATTCTGGACCCTATCCCTATGGTTTATCCTTATGAAATATCATATAAAATAGAAGGTAGAAGAAAGGGATATAATAAAATTCTTGATTCGATCTTACGACCTAATTGATTTGATTAATGGATCAATAACCAAACCACCCATTTTATGAAAAATAAGGAGCGTGCTCTTATTCAAATTCAAAGCGCTTCGTAATCTTCAACCAGTTCTGTGCTTCAATATAATTTCCCGGAGTAAGCGCGATAGCTTGTTTCCAATACTCAGCAGCTTGATCAAACCAAGCTTCTGCAATTTCCGAATCACCCTGTAGAATGGCCTGTTCTCCTCGGTCGGAATAGGCAGTTCCTTCCCTTAGAACCGTACTTGAGAGTTTCCTACCTCATACGGCTCATAAATTGCTATCTTAATTTCCCCTATCTTAACTGAATTCGATTTCTAAAAAATCGATCGAATTTGTTTTTGGTTTAAGCAGAAGAAGTTAATTACCCAAGTTTCAAACCCTAATTTTTATCCATAATCAGTTTGATCTTTTTTCCCACCTTCAGAAGAATGAAGCATAGATAGATCTAGAGCCTTCGTTCGAATTTTCTAAAAGGTAACTATCCCGGTTTCATATATGAAATCTCTATAGAATCCTTGAAAAAGACTTTTTTACATAAGAAAGAAAAAAGAACTTACTATCTTTGGGATCTGATACTACACCGCTGCTTAATCCCTTAGTGGATCGGCTCTATTACATAAGCGGATTCCTAAATTTGACCCCATATCGTGGGATAAGATAAGTAAGCAGTTTTTTTTAGTTGTATCGACCCAGTCGCTCACTAATTGATCTTTACGGTGCTTTCCCTATCAATTTGAGAGCTTTATCCATAGAGTAGTAGTATAGGCGATACTTTCTTCCTTTTTTGATTCTCTTGAAGTGTCCTTCCTTCCTACAGCTGATAGGGAAAAATCGTTGTTTTTACGATCCCTATGTAGAAAGCCTTTTTTTCTAGTATTTACTAGAAAATTTGATCCTCTCTTTTTTTCTTTCTATAGTGGAGATAGTCGCACGTAATGACAGATCACGGCCATATTATTAAAAGCTTGCGGTAAGAAAGGGTTTCGTTCTAGTGCCCGGAAATAATATTCCAAAGCCTTTGTATGCTCTCCATTGCTTGTGTGTATAAGTCCTATGTTATAGAGTATATAACTTCGATCATAGGGGTCGATTTCTAGTCGCGTAGCTTCATAATAATTTTGCAAAGCTTCCGCATAATTTCCTTCGGATTGAGCCAACATCCGTTACGGTCGTTCATTCTATTCAAAAAATCTCCGTTCCAAAACCGTACATGAGGTTTTCATCTCATACGGCTCCTCCCTTCTGTACATAGTACTAAGCGAAATAATCTATAGAATCAAAATAGAATTAGTCCCGTCTCATTATGAATCGAAAGGGGCTGGTATTTTTCCAAGAAATCTCTAGCCAACCTTTTCGCAAGAGGTTTTTCTTAACACCAATGAATTTTATTAATGCTAGAAAAAAACAATAGCTCCAAGAATTTATTTGTTCTCAACGCCCCCTATTTAGAGGAATTAGCCACTTCAACGATCTTTGATGGTTATAGGGGTATCCAAAGTACAAACCTGATGGTTGTTTGTTATCCCAACCATTCTTCCCAACCCTGATACGGATCAGGAAAGGGCTAATTTCTAACAAAGTTTTTCTCTTGTTGATTCCTTTCCTATTTCTAGGTGTAGTGCTTTTCTCCCCTATGCTGCCTACTGGTACTAATAGAGTAGAGTTGGCCTGTAATCCATAACCTATCCTGTAGGTATAACCTTTCGCTCAATACTCAAATCTATAATTGAAGCATCTGAGGCCGCATCAATCGAGGATACACGACAGAAGGAATTGTTAGTTCACCTCACCTTCCCGAAGCGTGGGTTTGCTTTACTAATATTGTTCTCTCTATGTGAACCCCTTCTCTTTCTCGGAAGACTAAGGTGTAGGTAGGGCTAAAAAAAAAAAACAAAAAAAAAAAGAGTCAAATCGCACCATCTCTATAATAAGTAAATGCCTTTTTTTCTCCTGAGGTTGTCGGAATTATTCGCAATAAAATATTGGCTACAATTGAGAAGGTCTTATCAATGAAATTTCCATTTGCGCGGGATCTAGGCATAATTCCCAACCCATTCCATATAGAATTGTTTTCATTCCTTCACAAAATAACATAAAAACAAACACATTCGATTCTTATAAATCGATCCCTCCGTATGCTCTAAATCCATATGCTTTAAATGGATAAGAGAGATATGGATTTTCTGCGCAGCTCAAATTGTATCCTTTTTATTCTGCTTGGACAAGAGGAGATATGAAATATTTGACTAAGACTGGATTTCATTCCACTTTCCTATTTCTCAACAATAACTTCTCTCATCAGCTATTTTGTGTTTGCAAAGTCATTAATTGTCTCATACCCTATTTTGGATTTCGACAGTATGGTGTAGCGTACCTTATGCAAACGGAATTTTAAGGTTTCTTTATTTTATTATGCAATAAATTTGATTATGCAATAAGAAGAAAAGAAGAATTCTTCCATTCTCTTTTTCTTTGGTTGCGGGAAAACCCAAACTAAAACTTTTATAGGGAGCGCAATTCCTGGTAAAAAAAACCTAAGATCCTTCCACTTACAGCAAAAGGAATTTTTCCAATAGAACTATGGAACCTCCGAGCGGTTGCGGTTGTACCTGTACTGCAGGAATAAGAAAACTCGCTATTCACTCAGTTTATTTTCCATAATAAGATTATTGTAGGAGAGATGGCCGAGCGGTTGAAGGCGTAGCATTGGAACTGCTATGTAGACTTTTGTTTACCGAGGGTTCGAATCCCTCTCTTTCCGTTTTTCTTAATTTATCAACGTTAACGAGCACAATGTAGCAAATCAAATAACAATTTATTCCAGCAATAATATCGTATTTAATAGAAATTTTCTATAGCAAATTACCGTGGGATGTAAAATATACATATAGGAAAAAAAAGATCCTAGGGTTAATCCATTTTTGCTAGTTGAGTGGGAAAATACGAATTAGTAGTCTTACGAATTAGTGGTCTTAGGTCGATTTAGTTCGGGGGAAGGGTAAGGGGAAGAAAATTCTATGAACCTTTCTTTTTTTCGTTAAGTTCAAGTCTGACGAGAGTAATATTCTACAACTAACAACTCATTTATTTTGAGACCAACCCACTTCCTATCTAGAATTTTATTTACTAGTCCTTTATATTCTAATGTGTCAATCGTCAAATGCTTTGGCAATTTCCCTGGGTCAGATGAAGCAATAGAATTTTGAACCAGACCTTTTGATCTTTGGTTATCTTTCGTAGTAATAATATCTCGGGGTTTGCAACGAAAACTTGGTATATTGACTATACGACCATTAACTAAAATATGTCTATGGTTTACTAATTGGCGGGCTCCAGGAATGGTTGAAGCCATACCCAATCGAAAAAGGATATTATCCAAACGCATTTCAAGTAATTGTAGTAAAACCTGGCCTGTTGACCTTTTTGCTTTTCCAGCGATATGTACATATCTAAGTAATTGTCGTTCTGTCAGACCGTAATGAAAACGCAATTTCTGTTTTTCTTGAAGACGAATACGATATTGCTCCTTTTTACCAGAATGGAATTTTTTTTTCAGATTACTTCCGGATTTAGGTGTTTTTCTAGTGAGTCCTGGTAAAGCTCCCAGACGGCGTATTTTTTTTAAACGAGGTCCTCGATAACGGGACATGAAGACTCCTTTTTTATTTTATTGAAATTTCATTTTACACAATTAATTTCATTGTATTTACATTACAGAATACATCGAAATTAAAACTGAATTAAACTACAGGATAAACAGAGTAAAATCAACTAAAGTACCACAAAAACTAGAATTTCATCAAAATCTGTATTTTTTGTATATATATTATTTATTTTATTGTTTTGTATCTAGCAAAATTGTAAGGTAGAAAACATAAAAGATCCTGGATTCTCCATTGAATTTGGAAAAAAAAAGAGATTTTTGTTCGTAGAACATCGATAGAGAAAAAAAGCCGACTATCGGATTTGAACCGATGACCCTCGCATTACAAATGCGATGCTCTAACCTCTGAGCTAAGTGGGCTTACATAGCAGAAATAGTGTAACAAATAGAAATAGATATAGTATAGGAAATCCGTAAAATCGCAGATCTTAGTTATTAATTTTAGCTATTAACTAGATTCTAAATTTTAAGTTCTACTTAATCTTATAAAAAAAACTAAAACTTCTTAAAGATAAAGTTACCTTGATATGCTTAACTAGAAGATATCTTTAAATAAAATTTAAAAATTTATTGAATTTTATTTTTATTTCTCTAATTCGCAAATCCATTTTTCTATATAGAATAGAATTGATTCCTATTTCTATAATGGAATTGGATTTCAGATATTTTCAATTTGATATGGCTCCGACGAATAATCTAATACATAGAAAAGAATAATATATATGAAAGATATAATAAAGAGAAAATGCAACTTTATTGGCATTTTCATTCGATCATTATCGACTTTTTTTTTGAGATATTTTTTTATTTGTTAATAATTTTAGAATTCCTATTTCACTAAGGGGGACATAGAGTCATAGCAAATAAAATAGCTAATTCTTATTAGAAAAAAAAAAAAGAATGAATATCAAGCGTTATAGTATGATTTCGAATACTCTAAAAAAGTAATACAGTAGGGGGGGGGAGAGAAAAACTTTGGGATATATTGATTCGGATTGAATTGGAAATACCTCAACGATACAATCAATTCAATTCTGAATTGCAATAAGCAAGTGGGGTCTCTCAAATAGAGTCGAACTGCTAGACTACGTCGAGTGATGAATTCAATAGATTCAAAAAAACTAAGAGATGGATGAAATTACACAAGGAATCCTTGTCTCAAAGAAGAGGAAAATGGGGATATGGCGAAATCGGTAGACGCTACGGACTTGATTGTATTGAGCCTTGGTATGGAAACCTGCTAAGTGGTAACTTCCAAATTCAGAGAAACCCTGGAATTAAAAAAGGGCAATCCTGAGCCAAATCCGTGTTTTGAGAGGGGGGTTCTCGAACTAGAATACAAAGGAAAAGGATAGGTGCAGAGACTCAATGGAAGCTGTTCTAACGAATCGAGTTAATTACGTTGTGTTGTTAGTGGAACTCCTTCTAAATTTGAAGGAAGGGCTTTATACATCTAATAAAGTGGATTAATCGGACGAGGACAAAGAGAGAGTCCCATTCTACATGTCAATACTGACAACAATGAAATTTCTAGTAAAAGGAAAATCCGTCGACTTTATAAGTCGTGAGGGTTCAAGTCCCTCTATCCCCAAACCCTCTTTTATTCGCTAACTATAGTATTTATCCTCTTTTTTCCTTTTTATCAATTTAAGATTCATTAGCTTTCTCATTCTACTCTTTCCCAAAGGAGTGCGAAGAGAACTCAATGGATCTTATCCTAGAATAGATTTCTTTTTTATTCGAGTGTAGGGAAGGAATCCCGGTTATTCACTCTATTTTTAAGTATTATTAAGTAAGCCATATACAATGCGTAGGACTACCCCCCCCATTTTCAAATTTCGAATTTAAAATACTTTATTTAATTGATTTTGGAATCCCTTTAATTGACATAGATACAAATCCTCTACTAGGATGATGCACAAGAAAAGGTCAGGATAGCTCAGTTGGTAGAGCAGAGGACTGAAAATCCTCGTGTCACCAGTTCAAATCTGGTTCCTGGCAGAGAAAAAAAGATCTACCGAATAGGTATTGATACAAATACCTCGAGATGGATTGAGATACATATTCGTTCATAATATAAATAGAGTATAGTATGATTTATTCATCTAAGTGGATAAGTCTATAATCTAGAAGCACTTCTTTTTCTTTTTAGAAAATGGTAAAAATTGAATATATCTTTTCTTTATGGTACAGAAGGGGGTGAGATTAGGCTCCCCTTTATTTTTTTCATTTCTTAATTTTGTATTCTGCTATTCCGATGAATCTTTTTTTAGTCTTGTTTATCTGATCTTACTTTCCTAGTTGTGCTAAGTCATACGCGCGATACAAAGTTCGGGGTAGAGAACTTCTTTGAATCATCTTATTTTTCTGTTCATTCTGACTGAAGAAAATTAATATCTGATTTTCAAAATAGGGAATCGAAATAAAACCCTTTTTTGCTCAGTCTATCTGGACTGCTTTTGTATAATAGGAATTAATTAGAAATAGGTA